TACTAATAAAAGTAGTTCAAATGCTAAAAGATTCGAATTACCAAAAACTATAATAATAATATTAAAAAGGCGCAGCGCTCGATTAATTCATAAATTTTCTTTTTTTATAAAAATTTTCATTGAAAAGATATACATAGATATACTTCTATCTATGATTAATATTCCCAGACTGCATACAAAACTTTTTCTTGAATCAACAAAAACTCTTATTGATAAACCCATCTTAAATGTTAAAAAAAATAACGAAAAGGGTAATAAAACTAATGAAACGAAAATGGACTTTAGCTCAACTCTACAAAAGTACTTTTATAATATTAGTAATAGTAATAATAATTCACAAAATGTTGATGGATTATCCTCTTTCTCACAAGCATATGTATTTTACAAATTATCACAAACCCAAGTTCTTAACTCAAACAAGTTAAGATCTATTCTTGAATATCACGGAACACTCTTTTTTCTTAAAACTTCAATAAAAACTTATTTTGGAAGACAAGGAATAATTGATTCTGAATTCAAAGCTAAGAAACTTCGGAACTCGAAAAAAAATCAATGGAAAAGCTGGTTAATAGGTCATTATCAATACCATTTATCTCAGATTAGATGGTCTAAATTAATAGCACAAAAGTGGCGAAATAGTACCAATCAATGCCGTACAATTCAAGATAAAAATTTAAAGAAAGATAATTCATATGAAAAAGAACAATTAAGTTATTATAAAAAACAAAGCAATTACAAAGTATATTTATTACCAAATCCGAAAGATAATTTTCAAAAATACTATATCTATATATATAATCTTTTATCTTATAGATCTATAATTAATTATGAAAAGAGGGAGGACCCCCCCATTTATAGATCACCATTCCAAGTAAATAAGACTCAAAAGAATTCTTATAATTACAATACACAGAAAAGAAAAAAATTTGATAGATTAGCCTATCCCCCTATCAAGAATTTTCTAGGCAAAAGTGATATTATATATATGGAAAAAAATACGGATCGAAAATATTTTGATTGGAAAATCATCAATTTTTGTCTTAGAAAAAAAATAGATATTGAAGCCTGGGTCAAGGTCGATACCAACAAGAATCAAAATACTAAGGCCGAGGCTACTAATTATAATTATCAAATAATTGAGAAAATTGATAAAAAAAATCTTTTTTATCTTATGTTTCATCAAGATGAAGAAAGCAATTCCTCCAATAAAAAAAAAAAAAAAAAATGGGATTGGATGGGAATGAATGAAGAAATACTACGTCATCCTATATCAAATCTGGAGCTTTGGTTCTTCCCAGAATTTTTACTACTTTATAATGCATATAAAATGAAACCCTGGTTTATACCAAGCAACTTCCTTTTTTTTCATTTTAATATAAATGAAAATATTAGTGCAACTCAAAACATCAATAGAAAGCAAAAAGGAATTATATCATCGAATGAAAAAAAATCTTTTGAATTAAAAAATCAAAAAGAATCTGAAAAGCAAAGAGATCTTAGATCAAAGGTGCAAAACCAAGAAAATCTTGTATCTGTTCTCTTAAATCAAGAAAACGAAATTGAAGAAATTTATTCAGAATCGGACATGAAAAAAGTACAAAAGAAAAAACAATACAAGAGCAATACGGAAGCAGAACTAGATTTCTTCCTGAAAAGATATTTACTTTTTCAATTGAGATGGGATGGTGCTTTGAATCAAAGAATGATCAATAATATCAAAGTATATTGTCTCCTGCTTAGAATGAGAAATCCAAACAAAATAACTCTATCCTCTATTCAAAGGGGAGAAATGAATCTTGATATAATGTTGATTAATAAGAATTTAACTTTTACAGAATTGAGGAAAAGGAGGATATTGATTATCGAACCCCTTCGTCTGTCTGTAAAAAAATCAGGACAGTTTATTATGCATCAAACCATAAATATTTCATTAATTCATAAGAGTAGGCATTGTACTAATCAAAGATACCGAAAGCAAAGATATGCCGATAAGGAGGATTTTGATGAATCTATTCAAAGCCATCTAACTGGAAATAATTATTCTGATTTGCTTTTCCCTGAAACTATTTTATCGTCTAGACGTCGTAGAGAATTAAGAATTCTAATTTGTTTCCATTCAAAAAATAGACAAGATATGGATCAAAATAGAATATTTTGTAATGGGAATAATTTTCAAAGTTGTGGTCAATTTTTGAATGAAAATAAAGATATTGATAGACATCAATTAATTAAATTAAAATTTTTTCTTTGGCCCAATTATCGATTAGAAGATTTAGCATGTATGAATAGATATTGGTTTGATACAAATAATGGCAGTCGTTTCAGTCTGTTAAGGATACATATGTACCCACAATTGAAAAGCGCTTAATGATACTTTATGTCCTATACTATAATCATATATATCTGATATATGAAAGCAAACAAATGCACATATAACTTGTCTTACATTTTAGTCTAATTTTAGTCTAATATATGATACTAATTAATTTAATGTAATAAG